TTAAAAATAAGCTAATAAAAGCTTTTGGGTTCATACCTCATACCTCAAATATAAAGATATCTCTTTTTTTTAAAAATAAAGTGCCTGATAAAAGGATTATTCTGATAGAATAAATAATGTAAATTTTTACCTTTATTAATTTTATATTTTATAGAATTAAACTATATCTAATAATATCAAAAATTATTGTGCATTTTACACTAAAATATAATAATATAAAAATAAATTTTATTATAATTAAATTTAAAATTTTTATAAATATCTATTTAATATTTTATTTTTTATTATATTTAATATTAACTCAAACAAAATATTTTTTTTTTTTATTTTAATTTTTAGTACTTTAATTTCAATTTCCTCTAATTCTTGAATTGGATGCTGAATTGGATTAGAAATTAATTTGTTAAGTTTTATCCCCCTAATTACAAGATCAAAAAATTTAATAAAATCTGAAGCCTCTCTTAAATATTTCTTAACCCAATCAATTGCTTCAATTAATTTTTTATTTACAATTTTATTAAAAATAATTTTAATAAAAAATTTTGAATTAAACTTTTTAATTTCAATTTTAATTAATTCTTCTATAATAATGAAAATAGGATCTGCCCCCTTTCATTTCTGATTTCCTATTATTATTGAAGGCTTATCTTGATTAAATTGTTTAATTTTAATATCTTGACAAAAAATTACCCCCATAATTTTAATGTCATATTATATTAATAAAAATTTTTTATTATTAATCATAATAACTAATACAATTATTGGAGCTGTAGGAGGATTAAATCAAATTTCATTACGAAAAATTTTAGCTTTTTCATCAATTAATAATTTAGGATGAATAATATCTTCAATTATAATTAGTGAAAATTTATGAATATTATATTTTTTAACTTATTCACTTATAATTTCATTATTATGTTTTTTTTTTCATATTTTAAATATTTATTTTATCAATCAAATATTTATTTTTAATATTAATTTTATATTAAAATTTTTATTTTTAATTAATTTTCTTTCTTTAGGAGGATTACCTCCTTTTTTAGGATTTTTCCCTAAATGAATAATTATTAATTTCATATTAATAAATAAATTATATATTATATCATTTATTTTTATAATAATAAGATTAATTACTTTATTTTTTTATATTCGTATTATTTATTCATGTATTTTATTTAATTATTTAAAATTAAAATGATTTAAAATTTTTTTAAAAAATAATTATTTATATTATATTTTATTTTTTAATTTAATTTCTTTAATAGGAATAATTATTAGAACTATATTTTTTATTTAAAAAGGTTTTAAGTTAAAAAAACTAATAGTCTTCAAAATTATTTATAAAGAAATTCTTTAAGCCTTAGTAATATTACTTACCCCTTAAAATTTGCAATTTTAAATCATTTTTGAATATAAGACTAATTAAGCCAATTAATAAAAGAGAATTAATCTCGTTAATAAATTTACAATTTATCGCTTATTCCTCAGCCATTTTATTTTATTAGCGAAAATGACTATTCTCTACTAATCACAAAGATATTGGAACTTTATATTTTATTTTTGGAATTTGATCTGGTATATTAGGAACTTCCTTAAGATTATTAATTCGAACTGAACTAGGAACTCCAGGTTCTTTAATTGGAAATGATCAAATCTATAATACTATTGTTACAGCCCATGCTTTTATTATAATTTTTTTTATAGTAATGCCAATTATAATTGGAGGATTTGGAAATTGATTAATTCCTCTTTTATTAGGTGCTCCTGATATAGCATTCCCTCGTATAAATAATATAAGCTTTTGATTATTGCCCCCCTCACTTACTCTTTTAATTTCTAGAAGAATTGTTGAAAATGGAGCAGGAACTGGATGAACTGTCTATCCCCCCCTTTCATCTAATATTGCTCATCAAGGATCTTCAGTTGATTTAGCTATCTTTTCATTACATTTAGCCGGTATTTCCTCTATCTTAGGGGCTATTAATTTCATTACTACAATTATTAATATACGAATTACAAATATATCTTTTGATCAAATACCATTATTTGTTTGAGCTGTAGGAATTACAGCTTTATTACTTTTACTTTCTTTACCAGTATTAGCTGGTGCTATTACTATACTTCTTACTGATCGAAATTTAAATACTTCATTTTTTGATCCTGCTGGAGGAGGAGACCCAATTTTATACCAACATTTATTTTGATTTTTCGGTCACCCAGAAGTTTATATTCTTATTCTTCCGGGATTTGGAATAATTTCTCATATTATTTCACAAGAAAGAGGAAAAAAAGAAACTTTTGGATGTTTAGGAATAATTTATGCTATAATAGCAATTGGTTTATTAGGATTTATTGTTTGAGCACATCATATATTTACAGTTGGCATAGATATTGATACTCGAGCTTATTTTACCTCCGCAACTATAATTATTGCAGTCCCAACAGGAATTAAAATTTTTAGTTGACTAGCAACTCTTCATGGAACTCAAATTAATTATAGTCCTTCTATATTATGAAGATTAGGATTTGTTTTTTTATTTACTGTAGGAGGATTAACTGGAGTAATTTTAGCTAATTCATCTATTGACATTACTTTACACGATACTTACTATGTCGTAGCTCATTTTCATTATGTTTTATCAATAGGAGCTGTTTTTGCTATTTTTGGAGGATTTATTCATTGATATCCATTATTTACTGGATTAATTCTTAATCCATTTTTATTAAAAATTCAATTTATTACTATATTTTTAGGAGTAAATCTAACTTTTTTTCCTCAACATTTTTTAGGTTTAGCCGGGATACCTCGTCGATATTCAGATTACCCTGATAGTTATATTTCTTGAAATATTATTTCTTCTTTAGGTTCTTATATTACTTTATTATCAATAATAATAATAATAATAATTATTTGAAAATCTATAATTAATCAACAAATTATTTTATTCCCATTAAATATAATATCTTCTATCGAATGATTCCAAAATTTACCTCCTGAAGAACATTCTTATAATGAATTACCTATTTTAAGAAACTTCTAATATGGCAGACTATATGTTATGGATTTAAACCCCATATATAAAGGTATTATCCTTTTTTTAGAAATGGCTACATGATCAAATTTAAACCTACAAAATAGAGCTTCTCCCTTAATAGAACAAATTATTTTTTTTCATGATCATACATTAATTATTCTAATTATAATTACTATCTTAGTAAGTTATATAATATTAAGATTATTTTTTAATAAATACATTAATCGTTTTTTATTAGAACAACAAATAATTGAAATAATTTGAACTATTCTTCCAGCTATTATTTTAATTTTTATTGCATTACCTTCCCTTCGCTTATTATATCTTTTAGATGAATTAAATAATCCTTTAATTACTTTGAAATCTATCGGCCATCAATGATATTGAAGATACCAATATTCAGACTTTTATAATATTGAATTTGATTCTTATATAATTCAATCCCCTAATCAAAAAAATAATTTTCGATTATTAGATGTTGATAATCGTATTACTCTTCCAATAAATAATCAAATTCGTATTCTTGTAACTGCAACAGATGTTATTCACTCATGAACTATTCCTTCTTTGGGAGTTAAAGTAGATGCAAACCCAGGTCGACTAAACCAAACAAATTTTTTTATTAATCGGCCTGGAATTTTTTATGGTCAATGTTCAGAAATTTGTGGAGCAAATCATAGTTTCATACCAATTGTAATTGAAAGTATTTCTATTAAAAACTTCATTAAATGAATTAATAATTACTCTTCATTAGATGACTGAAAGTAAGTATTGGTCTCTTAAACCATTTTATAGTAATTTAACATTTACTTCTAATGAATAAAGAATTAGTTAATATATAACATAAATATGTCAAATTTAAATTATTATCTAAAATAATATTCTTTTATTCCTCAAATAATACCAATTAACTGAATTATTTCTTTTATTATATTTATTATAATTTTTATTATATTTAATATTTTAAATTATTTTATTTTCAATAAAATAATTTTTAGCAAAAAAAAAAAAATCAATTTTAAAAAAAATATTCTATGAAAATGATAACTAATTTATTTTCAATTTTTGATCCTTCCACTAATCTATTAAATATTTCATTAAACTGATTAAGAACTTTTATGGGACTTATATTTATTCCTTATTCTTTTTGATTAATTCCTAATCGTCATTTTATTATTTGAAATTTTATTATTAATAAATTACACTTTGAATTTAAAAATTTATTAAGCCCTAATAGATTAAATGGTTCAACTTTTATCTTTATTTCCTTATTTTCTTTTGTTCTTTTTAATAATTTTTTAGGCTTATTTCCTTATATTTTTACAAGCACAAGTCATCTAAATATTTCACTTTCAATTACTCTTTCTTTATGACTAAGATTTATATTTTATGGTTGAATTAATAATTCTCAACATATATTTATCCATATAATTCCTCAAGGAACACCTAATATCCTTATACCTTTTATAGTTATTATTGAAACAATTAGTAATATTATTCGTCCTGGAACTTTAGCTGTACGTTTAACAGCTAATATAATCGCAGGCCATCTTCTTTTAACTCTTTTAAGTAACACAGGAATTAATTTACCTAATTATTTAATTATTATTTTAATTTTAATTCAAATTTTATTACTAACTTTAGAAATAGCTGTCGCAATTATTCAATCTTATGTTATTGCTATTTTAAGAACATTATATTCTAATGAAGTAAATTAATGACAAAAAATTTTCATCCTTATCATTTAGTAGACTATAGACCTTGGCCATTAACAGGAGCTATTGGAACATTTACATTAGTAACAGGAATAATTAAATGATTTCATAATTTAAATATAAATTTATTAATTTTAGGGTATATTATTATTCTTTTAACTATATATCAATGATGACGGGATATCTGTCGAGAAAGAACTTTCCAAGGTAAACATACATTTTTAGTTTTAAAAGGATTACGATGAGGAATAATTTTATTTATTATTTCCGAAATTTTTTTTTTCATTTCTTTTTTTTGAGCTTTCTTCCATAGTAGCCTATCCCCTAATATTGAAATCGGAGCAATATGACCCCCTTCTAATATTATTCCATTTAATCCTTTCCAAATTCCTCTCTTAAATACTATTATTTTAATTACTTCAGGAGTAACTGTTACTTGAGCCCATCATGCATTAATAGAAAATAATTTTACTCAAACTAAACATAGTTTATTAATCACTATTTTATTAGGAATTTATTTTACAATTCTTCAAGCTTATGAATATTATGAAGCTCCATTTTCTATTTCAGATAGAATTTATGGAACAACATTTTTTATAGCTACTGGATTTCATGGACTACATGTAATAATTGGAACTATTTTTTTATTAACATGTTTTATTCGACATTTAAATTTTCATTTTTCTAATAAACACCATTTTGGATTTGAAGCTGCAGCATGATACTGACATTTTGTAGATGTAGTATGATTATTTTTATACATTTCTATTTATTGATGAGGTAATTAATTATTTATATAATATATTTAGTATATTTGACTTCCAATCAAAAAGTTTAAAATTTATTTAATATAAATAATTAATTTATTATTTTTAATATCTATTTTAATTATTATTATTTCTAATATTATTATAATTTTATCATTAATCTTATCTAAAAAATCTTTTAAAGATCGGGAAAAATGTTCACCATTTGAATGTGGATTTGACCCTAAATCTTCAGCTCGAAACCCTTTTTCTTTACATTTTTTTTTAATTGCAATAATTTTTTTAATTTTTGATGTAGAAATTGCTTTAATTTTACCAATAATTGTAACTTTTAAAATAGTTAATTTTATTATTTGAACTAAAACTAGTTTTTTTTTTATAATTATATTACTAATTGGCCTATATCATGAATGAAATCAAAATATATTAAATTGAACTAACTAACTTAGGATTATAGTTTAAATAAAAACATTTGATTTGCATTCAAAATATATTAATATAATTAATTTATCTTAAATATGAAGCAAATATAATGCATTTAATTTCGACTTAAAAGAAAGAGTTGTTACTCCTTATTTATTTTTAATTAATTAATTGAAACCAAAATAGAGGTATATTACTGTTAATAATATTATTGAATAATACTCCAATTAAATTAAGAAATATAAAATAATTAAGCTGCTAACTTAATTTATAGTGATTAATCTCATTAATATTTCTATTTATATAGTTTAAATAAAACATTACATTTTCATTGTAAAAATAAAATAAATAATTTTTATAAATAATATATATATATATATATATATTATTTATTTATTTATTTATTTAAAGATATAATATATCACCATAATATCTTCAATATTACACTCTTTTTAAGCTATTTAAATAAATAATTATAAATACTATTAATAAAATAAATATTATTCATAAAATAAATCTAAATAAATAAATTTTTAAATTATTTATTTGTAAAAATCTATTAATTACAGAATAATTTTTTAAAATATTAAAAATACCTTGACTACTATACAATTCTCTTCACCCTATGTCAATATTTTTAATTATACCTTGTCCTAAACTTAAAAAATAATAATTTAATCCATAAGTAGATAAATTAGGCATAAATCATATTAAACATATAAATAATCTAAATTCATAAGTAGCAAAAAATTTATTAATAGAAAAAATTTTTATATTACTGATTAAATACCCTATCATTAAACCTAAAAAACTAATATAAAAAACCATAAACTTTAAATTTAAAGGCAAATAAATTATATAAGGGTAAGAAAAAATTATTCAACTTATTAATCTTCCAGTAATAATACTTATGAATAATAATAAAAATATTCTTTTTATTATAATATAATCTTCTTCATATAAATTATAAATAACTATTAAATTATAATCATTAATTATTAAATAAATTAATAAGCGAATTCTATAAAATATAGTTAACCCTGTGGAAATATAATACAAATAAAAAATTATTATATTTAAATTTCTTATTATAACTATTTCTAAAATTATATCTTTAGAATAAAATCCAGCTAAAAAAGGAATCCCACATAATGCTAAATTAGAGATATTTAAACATAAAGAAGTTAAAGGAATATACAATCTCAAACCTCCTATTATACGAATATCTTGATTATCATTTATTATATGAATGATAACCCCTGCGCACATAAACAATAAAGCTTTAAATATCGCATGAGTCAATAAATGAAAAAAAGCTAAATCAGGTATTCCTATACTTAAAATTCTTATTATTAATCCTAATTGTCTTAAAGTTGACAAAGCAATAATTTTCTTTAAATCAAATTCATAATTAGCAGAAATTCCCGCTATAAATATAGTAAGCCCAGACAATAATAATAATAATTTTAAACCTCAAGTATCTAATAATAAATTATTAAAACGAATTAATAAATAAACTCCAGCAGTCACTAAAGTAGAAGAATGAACTAAAGCAGAAACAGGAGTTGGAGCAGCTATCGCTGCTGGCAACCAAGAACTAAAAGGAATCTGAGCTCTTTTTGTTATAGCCGCAATAATAATCATAAATCTAATAATAATTATAAAATAATCATTAGATATAAAATTCAAATAAAAAATATAATTTCAACTACCATAATTTACCATTCAAGAAATTACTATTAAAATAAAAACATCCCCAATTCGATTAGATAATGCTGTTAATATTCCAGCATTAAAAGATTTTAAATTTTGATAATAAATTACTAAACAATAAGAAACTAGCCCTAAGCCATCTCACCCCAATAAAATACTGATAATATTAGGACTAATAATTAATAAAATTATTGATAAAATAAATAATAAAACTAAAATAATAAAACGATTTAAATTCAATTCAGATATTATATAACTTTTACTATAATAAATAACTGAAGAAGAAATTAAAGAAACAAATATTATAAACAATAAAGATATCCAATCTAATAAAAAAGATATAACAATTCTTATTGAATTAAAACATAATAATTCTCATTCCATAAAAATAATCAAATTATTTATAATAAAATAAATTATCATAAAAAAATTTAATATTCTAAAAAAAAATAAAAAAAAAAATCTTACAAAACAAATAGAATAATTATTTTTAATTATTTAAAATGAATTTTATCATATATTTGATCCCACAAATCAATATTTTATTTTAAATTATTTAAATAAAATCAAATTATAAAATAATCAACCTTTAAAAATATAATATTTAAAGGAATTCAATGTAATATTAATAATAAATATTCCCGTCTTACACCGGTATAAAATCCATATAAACCAATATTATATTTTCCATGCTGAGTGTAAGAATAAAGATATAAACTATACCCAGCTCTAAAAAAAGAAATTATTATTAATATAATTATAGTTAGCCAAGACCAACTAACTAATCTATTAATTAATCTAATTTCCCCAACTAAATTTAAAGAAGGAGGAGCAGCTATCGCTGCTGATAATAATAAAAACCACCATAATCTTAATGAAGGTATAAAATTTATTATCCCTTTGTTAAGTAATAATCTACGACTATATAATCGTTCATAATTAATATTTGCTAAACAAAATAACCCTGAAGAACAAAGCCCATGCCCAATTATTAAAACATAAGCTCCCATACATCCTCAATAATTTATCGTTATAATCCCCCCAATTACTAATCCTATATGGCTAACAGAAGAGTAAGCAATTAAAGATTTCATATCAATTTGACATAAACATTTTAAACTAATAAATATTCTTCCAACTAATCTAATAATTACTCAATAAAAATTTAATTTTAAAGAAATTCTTTGCATAAAAATTAAAATTCGTAAAAGACCATACCCCCCTAACTTTAATATAATCCCAGCTAAAATCATTGAACCTGAGATAGGGGCCTCCACATGCGCTTTAGGCAATCATAAATGAACAAAATATATAGGCATTTTTACTAAAAAAGCCATAACTATAGAAAAATATAAAAAAAATAAATTATAATTATAAAATTTTAAAAAATAAATTATTATACAATTTATTTCATTAAAAATATAAAAAATTCCTAATAATAAAGGCAAAGAAACAAATAAAGTATAAAAAAATAAATATATTCCTGCTTGAATACGTTCTGGTTGATACCCTCAACCTATAATTAATATTAAAGTAGGAATTAATCTTCCCTCAAAAAATAAATAAAATATAAATAAATTTATTATAGAAAAAGTTATAAATAATATAAATAATAAAAAAATAATATTTAATAAAAAAAAATTTCTATAAAAATTATATTTATATAATTTTTCTCTAGCTATAATTATTAATAAACAAATTCAAATTCTTAATATAATCAACCCAAAAGAAATAAAATCTAGCCCTATTATATATCTCAAATTACAATAATTTATAATATTAATAGTTAAATTTATAAAAATAAATATTATAATAAATATAAATATTTGAACCATTCAAAATATATTTTTTTTTAAACATAAAGGAATTATAAATAATAATAATAATAAAATTTTTATCATTATAATAATCTAAATCTTTGAAAATAATCACTTCCATAAGTACGAATTATAGAAACTAAAATAGAAATTCCTAAAGCACCCTCACATACAGAAAAAACTAAAAACACTATTAATATATATTTATTAAATTCAATATAACTAAGGTATAATAATAATAAAAAATAAATTCTTAATACAAGAAATTCTAATCTCAATAATGTAATTAATAAATGCTTATGTTTAGATACAAAAATTATATTACCAATTATAAATATTACAAAAATAATAAATATTATTTTTAACATTAGTTTTTATAGTTTAAATAAAACATTGGTCTTGTAAATCAAAAATATTAATATTTATTTAAAAACTTCAAAAAAAAAGAATTCTCTTTATCAATAATTTCCAAAATTATTATTTTATTAAACTATTTTTTGAAATAATTAAATTATTTTTATCTTTAAATATGCTATTTATTTCTTTCATTATACTTTTTTTAAACCATCCACTTTCTATAGGATTTATAATTTTAATTCAAACTTTACTTACTTGTTTAATATCAGGCATAATTATTAATACTTACTGATTTTCGTATATTTTATTTTTAATTTTTTTAGGAGGTTTATTAGTATTATTTATTTATATTTCAAGTATTGCTTCTAATGAATTATTTTCTATTTCTATTAAAACTAAATTAATTATTTTATTTTTTACTTTAATAATTTTAATAATTAGTTTTATATTAAATAATAACTTAAATTGATTAAATATATCAATCAATTCACAGGAAATAAATAACTATTATAATATATTATTATTTACTAAAAATGAAAATAATATTAACTTAAATAAACTATATAACCAACAAAATTATTTTTTAATATTAATATTAATCATTTACTTATTTATTACTTTAGTATCAGTAGTAAAAATTACAAATATTTTTTATGGCCCTTTACGATCATTTTACTACTAATGATAAATAAATTTAAATCCTTACGAAAAATCCATCCTATTATTAAAATTATTAATAACTCATTAATTGATTTACCTACCCCTTCTAATATTAGAATTTGATGAAATTTTGGATCCCTTCTTGCTTTATGTTTAATCACTCAAATTATTACAGGATTATTTTTAACTATATATTATACTGCTAATATTGAATTAGCTTTTTATAGAGTAAATTATATTTGCCGAAATGTTAACTACGGATGGTTAATTCGAACTTTACATGCTAATGGTGCTTCATTTTTTTTTATTTGTATTTATCTTCATATTGGTCGAGGGATTTATTATGAATCATTCAATTTAAATTATACTTGATTAATTGGAGTAATTATTTTATTTATTTTAATAGCCACAGCATTTATAGGATATGTTTTACCTTGAGGACAAATATCTTTTTGAGGTGCAACTGTTATTACTAATTTATTATCTGCTATCCCATACTTAGGAACTATATTAGTCCAATGAATTTGAGGAGGATTTGCAGTAGACAATGCAACTTTAACCCGATTTTATTCATTTCATTTTATTTTTCCATTTATTATTCTAATATTAACAATAATTCATCTTTTATTTTTACATCAAACAGGATCGAATAACCCATTAGGAATTAATAGAAATTTAGATAAAATCCCCTTTCATCCTTTTTTTACATTTAAAGATTTAATTGGAGGAATTATTTTAATGTTCTCATTATTAATATTAACATTAATAAACCCCTACCTATTAGGAGATCCTGATAATTTTACTCCAGCAAATCCTTTAGTCACTCCTGCGCACATCCAACCAGAATGATATTTTTTATTTGCCTACGCAATTTTGCGATCAATCCCTAATAAATTAGGAGGAGTTATTGCCTTAATTATATCTATTATAATTTTAATTATCCTGCCATTTACCTTTAATAAAAAAATTCAAAGAATTCAATTTTACCCAATTAATAAAATTTTATTTTGAATTATAGTAACTACAGTAATATTATTAACTTGAATTGGAGCACGACCAGTAGAAACTCCATATATCTTAACAGGACAAATTTTAACAATTATTTATTTTATATATTTCATAATAAACCCTATTATAAATAAAATTTGAGATAAAATTATTTTTAATTTATAATTAAATTAATGAGCTTGAATAAGCATTTGTTTTGAAAACTTAAGAAAGAAATATATAATTCTATTAATTTTGTACTAAAAATATATTACTTACATTAAAAGAATCTTAACTCCAATAAAAAAAATTAAAAAATTTAAAGAAACAGGTAAATAAATTTTTCAACATAAATATATTAATTTATCATACCGATACCGAGGTAATGTCCCTCGTACCCAAATAAAAAAAAAAGAAATAAAAACTAATTTTAAATAAAATATTAATCTTAAATCAAATCCACCTAAATAAATTAAATTAAATATTAATCTTATAAATAAAATTCTAGAATATTCAGCTAAAAAAATTAATGCAAAACTTCCACTTCTATACTCAATATTAAACCCAGAAACTAACTCTCTCTCTCCCTCAGCAAAATCAAATGGAGTCCGATTAGTTTCTGCTATTATTGAAGATAAACAACTTAACCCTAAAGGAATTATTATAAAAATAAACCAAATTATAGACTGATAAAATCTAAATTTAACTAAATTAAAATCTATAATTAAAACAATACAAGATATTAAAATTAAACTTAAACTTACCTCATAAGAAATAGTTTGAGCTACCGAACGTAAAGCCCCTAATAAAGAATAATTAGAATTTGAAGATCAACCAGCAATTATAATTATATAAACTCCAAAACTTGTACAACATAAAAAAAATAAAACTCCCAAATTAAAACTAATTATATTAAAATAATAAGGAATTAATAATCAAATCATTAAAGACAAAAAAAATCTTATAATAGGAGAAAAATAATATAATAAATAATTAGAATATATTAAATATATTTGTTCTTTAGAAAATAATTTAATAGCATCTGAAAAAGGCTGTAATAGCCCAAAATAACCAACTTTATTAGGCCCCTTACGAATTTGAATATAGCCTAAAACTTTACGTTCTAATAAAGTTAAAAAAGCAATTCCAATTATAACCCCAATAATTAAAATTAATACCCCAAATATAATATTTAAATAATCTAGTAATATCATTACTATATGTATAATTTTATTATACATTTATGACTTCTAAAATCATTACATTTTTTCTGTCAAAATAGTTTATATATATATATATATAATTAATTTTATTAATATTCTAATTATAAAATTTATTTTAAATATTTAATCCTTTCGTACTAAAATATTTATTTTTTTTAAAGATAGAAACCAACCTGGCTCACGCCGGTTTGAACTCAGATCATGTAAGATTTTAATGATCGAACAGATCAAAATTTTTAAACTTCTACATTTAAATTTTATCTTAATCCAACATCGAGGTCGCAAACTTTTTTTTTTATTTGAACTAAAAAAAAAAATTACGCTGTTATCCCTAAGGTAATTTTTTCTTTTTATCATAAATTATGGATCTTTTACTCATTTATAAATGTTTAAATTTAAAAAAAGTTTATTAAATTTTTCTATCACCCCAATAAAATATTTAAAATAATTTTTATTAAAAATTCAATATATAATAATTATTAAAATACAAATAATTATAATTAAATATTAAACTCTATAGGGTCTTCTCGTCTTTTAAAATTATTTTAGCTTTTTTACTAAAAAATTAAATTTTAATTATAAATAAGAGACAGTTTATATTTCATTAAATCTTTCATACAAGTCTTCAATTAAAAGACTATTAATTATGCTACCTTTGTACAGTCAATATACTGCAGCCCTTTAATATACTCATCAGTGGGCAGATTAGACTTTAAATTATAATCAAAAAGACATGTTTTTGTTAAACAAGTGAATATAAATTTTTGCCGAATTCCTTTTATTTAATTATAAATTTATTTTATAATATTATTTTTCTTAATAATTAAATTATAAATTAATTTTAATTTTTCATATTAATTATTAATTAATTATACTAATTTTATCATTATAGCTAATTTTTATTTATTAAAAAATAATTTTTTATATAAAATTAAATATTAATTAAAAATTTTAATTTTATTAAAATTTTTTATAAAAAAATATAATTTATAAACAATATAAATTTTAAAAATTTTTATTTAATTATTTAAATATTATAATAATTTAATTTAAAGATTATCCCTTAAAATATTAAATTTTTCCCCCAAAAAATTTTAATAATTAATTTTTTTTTCACAAAAATTTTAAATTAAATTTATTTCTAAAAAAACTAGATATATTTAAAAACGATTAACATTTCATTTCAAATTAATTATTTAAAATATTTATAAAACAATAAATTTTATAATTAATTATCTCTTTCAAATTCGAGATTTATTATTATTAATAAAATTTATTAATAAACTCTGATACCCAAGATACAATAAATTAAATTTACTTTAATAATAATTTATTTTCAATTTTTTCAATATTCTTTTACAATACTATTCCCCTATAAATTTTAAAATTTTTTCTATAAAATATACTTTAACCCCCATTATAATATATTTATTTAAAAATTTTTTTATTATTTTTTATTTAATTAAATTTACCCCTCAAAATAATTAATTTAATAATTTCTTTCCAATGTAAATGAAAAACTTATTCAAGCTCTATTTTGTCTTTCTAGAAACACTTTCCAGTACCTCTACTTTGTTACGACTTATTTCAATTTTTAAATGAAAGCGACGGGCAATATGTACATATTTTAATTTTTAATCATTTTATTAAACTAAATAAAATTACATTTAAATCCACTTTCAAATATTTATTAAAAAATAAAATTCATTTAAATAAATTTATTGTAACCCATTATATTCTTAATTATAATCTACATCTTGATCTGAATTAATTTTTATTTTTAATTTTTAAATATTATTTTTATTTTAAAATATTTTTTTAACAACGATATATAAAATTTTAAATTAAGTAAATTTATTCGTGGACTATCAATTAATAAACAGATTCCTCTAAATGAACTAAAATACCGCCAAATTAATTAAGTTTCAATAAATATTTATTTACTATTTTAGTATTATAATTTAAGTTTTTAATAATAGGGTATCTAATCCTAGTTTATAAATTAAATTTATTAATTCATAAAAAATATATAAATTTTATTTAAATTAAAATTTCACTTAATAATTTAAAATTTATTTTAAAATTTAATTAATATTAATTTATACACTAAAAAAATTTAATTTAATTTTTGTATAACCGCAACTGCTGGCACAAAATTTGTTAATAATTTTAATATTACTAAATCTTAATTTCTTAAATTTTTAATTTTATTTACTGCAAAATAATAAATATTATTAAAATAATTAAAAATTAACACTAAAATTTACATATAAAATAAATTCAAAATAAATTCATAAAATCATAAATTTTTATCTATTATTAAAATTTTTAACCTAGTTTTTTTTTTTTTTTTTTTTTTCTTATATTTTAATTCATTTTTCTAATATTAAGTTTAAATATAGATAAAAAATATAAATTTTTTATTATTCTAAATTGAAAAATAAAATATTAAAATAATTAATTTTAATTAAATAAAAAATTTAATTAATTATTTTATTTATATATATATATAAATTTTAAATTTTAATTATATTTATATAAATAAATATAATATTTAATATATTTTTATTATATATATATATATATATACATATATAATATATATTAATATATATATATATATATATATATACATGCACAAATATTAAAATTTTTAATTAATATTTAATTTAAATTTAACTTTAAGCCAATTGTAATAATTTTTACATAAATTAAAAAAA